AAATGTCCATCAAAGGTAAGTAAATACATCCGAAACATATAAAATGTGGTTAATCCCGCTGTAAAGGAAGCTATTATTGCGAAAGTTGGTGAATACAACCAACTATCATTAAGAATTTCATCTTTGGACCAAAAACAAGCAAGAGGCGGAATACCACAAAGGGAGAGTGTACCTAATAAAAAGGTAATTCTTGTAATTGGAACATATTTTGTTAAACCGCCCATAAGAACCATATTTTGACTTTTATCTGGTGAATATCCAACAATGGGTTCCATTGAATGAATAATTGATCCGGATCCCAAAAACAATAAAGCTTTCGAATAGGCATGAGTGATCAAATGGAATAAAGCGGCTCGATAAGAACCTATACCCAGAGCTAACATAATATAACCCAATTGAGACATTGTCGAGTAAGCTAAACTTCTTTTAATGTCTCTTTGAGCAAGAGCCAAAGTAGCTCCTAATAGTACTGTTATTACGCTTATTGAAGAAATGATATTCATTATGGAAGGTATAACTATGAAAAGAGGAAGAAGCCGAGCTACAAGAAAAATTCCCGCTGCTACCATAGTAGCAGCATGTATAAGAGCAGAAATGGGAGTGGGTCCTTCCATAGCATCAGGTAACCATATGTGAAGGGGGAATTGTGCGGATTTAGCAACTGCACCAACGAATAAAAAAGAAGCACACAGAGTAGCAAATAAGGAATTTACTCCATTATGATGAACCAAGTTATTAACTATTTCGAACAAATCCCGAAATTCTAAACTACCAGTTATCCAATAAAGTCCTAAAATTCCTAATAATAAACCAAAATCCCCTATACGATTGGTTACAAAAGCTTTTTGGCAAGCACTTGCCGCACTCGGTCGTGTGAACCAAAAACCTATTAATAAATAGGAACACATTCCTACAAGTTCCCAAAAAATATAAATTTGTATCAAATTGGAACTAGTAACTAATCCTAACATAGAACTATTGAAAAAACTCATATAGGCAAAAAATCTCAAATATCCTTGATCGTGAGACATATAATTGTCACTATAAATAAGAACCATGATTCCAACAGTAGTAATTAATATTGACATAATAGAAGTAAGTGGATCGATCAAGTGTCCGAACTCTAAAGAAAAATCATTATTGACAGTCCAAGACCATAGATATTGATAGATAAAATTTCCATTTATTTGCTGAATGGATAGATTGGCCGAAAATGCCATAGCTATACTTAGCATCAAAACACTCGGAAAAGCCCACATACGACGAATATTTTTTGTTGCTGTCGGAGTAAGCAGAAGTCCAAAGCCTATTAACATAGTAACTGGAAATGGAAGAAAGGGTATTATCCATGCATATTTATATGTATGTTCCATAAAAAAAAATGGGAAATATGAGATTTTGAATCATTCTACGACTATACTACCATCCTATTCTGGCAATATGTAATCATATCATATACTAATCATATCATATACTATAGTATAGTAAGTAAAAACAATCATACCAAAACAGTAGAATATAAATCATAGTATGCCTCAATAAATCAACTAAAAAAAAAAGACCTAGTTATTCTAGTGATTTTATTTGTAGTAATTACCTAACCCATTGCGGAACTAATTGATTGGATTCCAATCCAATAAGAAAGTATCAGAAATATTATAATACTCTTTATTTCGTATAGAACTGAAAAAAAAAACGAAAAATTGAGGTTCTCCTTCTTAGGTAATAAAATGTCTTGTTTAACATATTAACCACTAATTGTAGTTTAAGTTTGAATTTCAATTATAGACACGGCAATATGAGCTTATTCAATTCCAAACTAATAATCATAAAAATTCCTTTTCGAATTTCCCCCCCCCCCTTTCTTCTATTTTTTTGCCTAGTGTGTTAATATGTGACATTGTTATATATGTGACATGCATGTTATACATATATTTATATATAAATATATAAATAATATATTTGTATTGTATGTTATGAAAAAACTATTATCGACGAAATTAAGTTAAGTATAGAAAATGACTAAAAAGAACGATCTATTTTGAGCAATACATGTCTTTCACATACAACAATAAAAATTAGTAACTCTTTTTTTTTTGAATGGCAGTTCCAAAAAAACGTACTTCTATATCAAAAAAACGTATTCGTAGAAATATTTGGAAGAAAAAAGGATATTTAGCTGCAATAAAAGCTTTTTCTTTAGCAAAGTCAGTTTCTACTGGAGATTCAAAAAGTTTTTTTGTGCGACAAACAAATAAGAAAATCTTGGAATAATCGGAATTTCCATGGCTAGAAGAATTTCCAATTTTGGAATATGAATAATTTCCTTTAACTAAATGTATTGATGTATTGAACTCAATACAATATTAGTTAGAACTAGCTGCTATTATATGTAGAATAAGAATTTCTCTATCTGTCGGTTCTAAGTATCATTATCTTTTTTTCATTCTAGTTTTTATTAGAATCTATTTATTAATTCGTGAGATGTTTTTTTCCTATTCATTTTCTTTTCACAATGGAAAAATCTTTGTTCATTCTATTTTTCCGTTGTGAAAAGAAAATTGTGATGGATGCTGAAACTCTTTTGTTTTATTATATGCCTAACTCAAGACCAAGTTGGTTTCATAAATATTATCATAATTTTATTTAGAAATTATGTATACAACAAACAACAAAAAGTATTATATTAATTTTATATTACATATTTAAATATATTTAAATTAATTAATTAATACTTAATGATACTAAGAAAAGTATCAAAATTGTTAGAAAAATTACTTCAATTTTGTAATTGAATTGTGATACATATGAAATCCTATTTATTTTTTTTTTGTTCGTTTAGAAAAAAAATCTCTTTGACAATTTGTTTTTCATTTATCTGATTTCGTGGATTCAATTCAAAATAAATAAAAAATATAAAAAGAGGACAATTCACAATTCTTAGTTTCTGTTTCGACTGAAAACAAAATTTGTATTTCAAGTTACAAGTGTTCCGGGAGAACTTAATATACAGATAATACGTAAAAGTGGATTCTTAAAACTGAACCTACGATGATACTAACCTAAGTAAAAATTATTGAAAATTCAAAGATGAATTTAAATCTTATTTATCAGTTCTAATATTTCCTAAACTATATTGAATCCTTGAATCTAGATCTAGACGATTCAACATGAATTGATTATTATTATTTCAAGTAAGCCGCTATGGTGAAATCGGTAGACACGCTGCTCTTAGGAAGCAGTGCTAGAGCATCTCGGTTCGAGTCCGAGTGGCGGCATACTGTAAAAAAGATACAATGGATCCTATAATGTATTTAATTCCCGATTTCCATTCTGTAATGGGACCTTTTTTATGTATGATATTTGTGACTTTAGAACATATATTAACTCATCTCTCTTTTTCGATCATTTCAATTGTGATTACGATTCATTTGATGACCCTATTAGTACACGAAATCATAGGGTTGCGTGATTCGTCGGAAAAAGGAATGATAGTTGCTTTTTTTTCTATAACAGGATTATTAGTTACTCGTTGGATTTCTTCGAGACATTTTCCATTAAGTAATTTATACGAGTCTTTAATCTTCCTTTCGTGGAGTTTTTCCATTATTCATCTAATTTCCAAGATATGGAATCATAAAAATGATTTAAGCGCAATAACCGCCCCAAGTGCCATTTTTACCCAAGGTTTCGCCACATCGGGTCTTTCAAGTGAAATGCATCAATCGTCAAGATTAGTACCTGCTCTACAATCTCAGTGGTTAATGATGCACGTAAGTATGATGTTATTGAGCTATGCAGCTCTTTTATGTGGGTCGTTATTATCAGTCGCTTTTCTAGTCATTACATTTCGTAAAAACGTCGATATTTTTTGTCAAAGAAAAATTTTCTTAATTAAGATTAAGTCATTTTTCTTTGACAAAATCGAATACTTGAACAAAAAAAAAAATGTTTTTCATTTTCATTCTTTTGTTCCATTTCGAAATTATTACAAATATCAATTAACTCGGCGTTTGGATTATTGGAGTTATCGTGTCATTAGTTTAGGGTTTACCTTTTTAACCATAGGTATTCTTTCTGGAGCAGTATGGGCTAACGAGGCATGGGGATCTTATTGGAATTGGGACCCCAAAGAAACTTGGGCATTTATTACTTGGACCATATTCGCGATTTATTCACATACTAGAACAAATCAAAGTTTGCAAGGTACGAATTCGTCACTTGTAGCGTCTATAGGATTTCTTATAATTTGGATATGCTATTTTGGGATCAATCTATTAGGAATAGGTCTACATAGTTATGGTTCATTCACATTAACATCTAATTGAATAAATTCCATGAGGAATACATAAGACCCCCGTACTATACGTAATATAAAGTTTGCGCAGGTTTTTGAGAACCATTTGAATCAAGGAATCATTCAAATGGTTCTCAAAAACTCGGAATATATCTTATTCTAATTTTATAATTCTAATTAACTTTATTTTTTTGTGTTGTACAGCTCAAAAATCTTCAAATTCAAAATTCTAAGACTTTGTTTTCTATCTAATTAATGAAAACTATCTATGAAAATAATTAGATAGGATAGCTTGTACCTTGTCAACTGATAGCGAAAGAACAAAATCAGGATAAATACCAATCCCTATTACGGGTAAAAAGATACAGATTGAAACAAATAGTTCTCGTGGTCCAGAATCCACAAAATTGGAGTTTGGAACATTGAATAGTTTGTATCCATAAAACATCTGACGTAACATAGATAATAAATAAATAGGAGTTAATATCATTCCAATTGCCATTACAAAGGTAATTAGTATTTTGGGCATTAAAAGATATTTTGGACTGGTAATTATTCCAAAAAATACTACTAATTCTGCAACAAAACCACTCATTCCTGGCAATGCAAGAGAAGCCATCGAGAAACTACTAAACATGGTAAATATTTTTGGCATTGGGATGGATATCCCCCCCATTTCGTCGAGATAAACAAGACGTATTCTATCACAACTCGTTCCTACCAAGAAAAAAAGTGCAGCACCAATAAATCCATGAGAGAGTATTTGTAAAATGGCTCCGTTGAGTCCCATGTCGGTTATAGAACCAATTCCTATAATTATGAAACCCATGTGAGATACAGAAGAATAGGCTATTCTCTTTTTTAAATTGCGTTGACCAAGAGAGGTTGAAGCTGCATAGATTATTTGTATTGTCCCTATTATCACCAACCAGGGAGAAAATATAGAGTGGGCGTGCGGTAATAATTCCATATTGATCCGAATCAATCCATATGCCCCCATTTTTAATAAGATTCCAGCTAGAAGCATACATGTACTGTAATGCGCTTCCCCATGGGTATCTGGTAGCCATGTATGTAGGGGTATAATCGGCGATTTGACAGCATAAGCAATAAGGAAGCCCAAATAGAATATTATTTCTAATGTCACAGGATATGACTGATTAGCTAATCTTTCAAAATCCAATATCGGTTCATTGGAACCATATAAACCCATACCTAGAACTCCTATTAAAAGAAAAATGGAACCCCCTGCAGTGTACAAAATAAACTTTGTAGCTGAGTACAAACGTTTCTTTCCTCCCCACATGGATAAAAGTAAGTAAACAGGAATTAATTCTAACTCCCACATGAGAAAAAAAAGTAAAAGGTCTCGAGAAGAAAATAATCCTATTTGACCACTGTACATTGCTAACATCAGGAAATAGAACAATTGCGAATTTCGAGTAACAGGCCAAGCTGCTAAAGTGGCTAAAGTAGTGATAAATCCTGTCAGTAAAATAGGTCCTATGGAAAGTCCATCGATTCCCAGTCTCCAGTGAAAATCAAAAATATTTATCCATTTAAAATCCTCCTCCAATTGAATCAATGGATCATCCAATTGGAAATGATAACAGAACACATGGGTTGTTAGAAGGAGCTCTAAGAAGCATATACATATAGTATACCACCTAAATACCTTATTCCCCCTATGAGGAAGAAAGAAAATTGAAGAACCCGCGAATATCGGCAAAACTACAAATAGTGTTAACCAAGGGAAATAATTCGTGATAAAGACAAGATGCATTTTGACCAAAAAACCCGTGCTCGGAATAATATATTTTCTCGAGTACGGGTTTTTGTCGGTAAAAAGGAATCAAATGATTCAAGTGGAGTTTTTTATAACGTATCAATAAGATAGACCCATGCTGCGAGTTGTTTCATGCCATAAATAAACGCGGACACTCAAAAAATCTGTTGGACAGGCGGATTCACATCTCTTACAACCTACACAGTCCTCGGTTCTTGGCGCGGAAGCAATTTGCTTAGCTTTACATCCGTCCCAAGGTATCATTTCCAATACATCTGTGGGGCAGGCTCGTACACATTGAGTACACCCTATACATGTATCATAAATTTTTACTGAATGTGACATTGGGTCTATAAATTCCAGTTTTGAACATAAAAAATTTTCGATCTGGTAAAGTAAAATCAGTAGGAAATTAATTATATATTTATATTGTATTGTAGACACCAGACGAATCAATGGTTTATCAAAAAAATCTAATGTTAAAAATCAATATATTTCTAAATCTGTTCATGAGAAAGGACCAAGAGACTTTGATTTCCGTTTCAACAACCATGATTATACAAGTCACACATATGACTTCACATTGACATTGGCCAACAGATCATCAATATTTCAATAGTAATATAAAAATATATTACTATACATATTACTATAAAAATAAAGAATAAAAAATGAAATAATTTATATCTATATTTTATTTATATTATTTTATTATATTATTTATGTCTTTATTTATATTTATATGATAGTTATGACTAATTATTCAACAAATTTGATTGATTGATACGAGTTGATTTTCTGTTACGATAAATCGACGAAACAATAGCTAGCCCAATAGCTGCTTCCGCAGCCGCAATGGCTATAACAAAGATTGAGAAAATGTCTCCTTTTAATTGGCGACTATCAAATATATTAGAAAATGTTACGAGATTTATATTAACCGAATTTAGTATAAGCTCAAGACACATAAGTGCTCTAACCATGTTTCGACTTGTGATCAATCCATAGATACCGATAGAAAATAAGTAGACGCTCAAAAAAAGTATATGTTCAAACATCATTGGCTAACTCCTCATGAATCTCGATTCATTTCAATATGAACAACAATTCAACCGATTTGATTGACCATAATCGAGTAATTACAGAAAAAAGAGGGTATCAGCAGTAGATTAAATGAAAAACTTTTCCTTTTTCATTGGATTTCGAATTTCTAATAATTGTATTAATTCTAAGGATTTCTTATTGACGAGCCATAGTAATTGCACCTATCAAAGAAACTAAAAGAATTATAGAAATGAGTTCAAATGGAAGATAAAAATCGGTTGATAAATGAATTCCAATTTGTTGAACGTTACTAATAAGGTCCTGTTCTATAATCTGATTTGATCTTGTAGTCCAAATAATTCCGTACCATGACGTATCTAAGATAGTAGTAATTAGTGAAAAAAGAATACTTATACAAACCAGTGAAGTGACTCCATCCCCAACAGTCCAAAAATAGGAATCGTTCGAATATTCTGAACCATTCATGAACATAACAGCAAATATGATTAAGACATTTATGGCTCCTACATAAATAAGGAGCTGTGCGGCAGCTACAAAATAGGAGTTTGATAGAATATAGAATAAGGATATACAAACAAGAACCAATCCCAATGAAAAGGCAGAATAAATTGGATTGGTAAATAATACTACTCCTAGACCTCCTAATATAAGAACTAATCCCAGAAATACTACAAGTATATCGTGTATTGGTCCAGGTAAATCCATTATGTATAACAGATAAATAAGTCGAAATATTTCATGACCTTACTAAATAGTCCAGGAAAGAAAAGGGTGTTACCTTTATTTTTTTTTTCTTGTATATGATGAGTTCCTAATTGAATTCAATCTTAATATGGATTAATGTAGATATAGATAAAGTTATTAAAGTTATTGGCCAATCCTACTTTCCTTTTTATCTATTTTCTATTTTTATCTAAAAGAAAAAAGAAAAGAATAGTTGGAATTTTCTATTTGAAAATCATCACTAAACCATATTCTCAGTTTAAAACAAAGAGTGATTCTCAACAATCAATAGTTATTATTTGTAATTTCTGACCAACAAAAAAGGGGGCTTGGATCCTTTATATCAAAAGGAAATCTTAGTAATCAGTAACTGTTCTTGAATCAAGGAGGTTATCCTTGTCTCTTTTGATTTGAGTCGAATTCATAACTGTTTGAATTGTGTAATCTCCAATTACTGGCATTGGTAACCGACCCAAAGCAATTTGATTATAATTCAATTCGTGACGATCATAAGTAGAAAGTTCATATTCTTCAGTCATTGATAAACAGTTTGTTGGACAATACTCGACACAGTTACCACAAAATATACAGACCCCAAAATCAATACTATAATTAAGCAATTGTTTCTTTTTCATATTTTTTTCAAATTTCCAATCAACAACGGGTAGATCTATGGGACATACACGAACACATACTTCACAAGCAATACATTTATCAAATTCAAAGTGGATTCGACCACGGAAACGTTCTGATGTGATCGATTTTTCATAAGGATATTGAATAGTTACAGGTAAACGATTTGTATGGGATAAGGTAATTATGAAACTTTGACCAATGTACCTTGCTGCTCGTATTGTTTGTTGACCATAATTTATGAACCCGGTTACCATAGGGAACATATTGTGGATCTCCGTGAATAAATTGATGTTTCTTTCTCTTGTTTGAGATCGATTATGAATCTAGAATATCGTTATCTTATTCTATTATTTTATAGTATTTATAGTGAAACAAGTTGGGAAGAAGTTGTCAATAATAGATTACCCAGGGAAATAGGTAAAAGAAATTTCCATCCAAGATTTAATAACTGGTCCATTCTCATTCTAGGTAAAGTCCATCTTGCTGCGATAGGAATGAACAGAAACAAATAAGCTTTAGCTAATGTAATAAATATCCCAATTGTCGTTCCAAAGACTCCATCCATTTGATTTATTCCGAAAAGTTCAGGAATAGATATATACGGAATAGAGAAATTCCACCCACCTAAGTAAAGAACTGTTATAAATAATGAAGAAACTAATAAATTTAGGTAAGAAGCAAGGTAAAATAAAGCGTATTTGATACCTGAATATTCTGTTTGATAACCTGCTACTAATTCTTCCTCTGCTTCTGGTAAATCGAAGGGTAATCTTTCACATTCTGCTAGAGAAGAAATTAGAAAAACAACAAACCCAATAGGCTGACGCCACAGATTCCACCCCAAAAATCCATATTTTGACTGCGCCTCAACTATATCAACTGTACTTAAACTGTTAGATAATCATAGTCGATAATAACATCACTGCTCGCATCGCTATTTCAAAACCGTACATGAGACCTCGGCTTCATACGGCTCCTCTATGGCCACAAATAAATGTAAGGACTTGCTCGATATTATCTCCATCCTTATTTGGATGGTAAATATACATCGGGAAGCCAAAAATTAGACCAATGAAATTCCGTCTGCTCAAATAGAAAAGGTGCTTCCGAATTGATCTTATCCATTACAATTTGAATTTCTCTTTGTTTGGTAATAACTTAATCTTTTAATAAAATACTCGTTATATCAATAAATATGTTCTATAAAGAAAGAATTGGGTATTAATTCAAAATTCATGATAAGAATTCTATATATTATGTATAGATATGGATGGGGAAAATAATAAATAAAGATCTTTTGCATTATTATTTATTCATTTTTCTCATTCTATTTTGGAATTCTATTTCTTTTGTTCCTGTTCTTCTTTCTAAGAGGGGGGGTACTCTGAAAAAAAAAATAAAGGATTAATTCGTTTTTGATAGTCATTTCTTTAATCAGTGAATAGGAGCATACTCTAGATCGGAATCGTGGGGAAGTGCTGCTTGGTCATTTCTACCAACTTAAAGTCCCCATTATGATTCGTTTTATCCAAAATAAAAATACCGTTTTTTGATACCTTATATTATCTCCATTACTAATCTTTTTTGTACCTTGGTGTTCCTAACTGTTCACTGATTTTTGATTGATCCCCCGTATAGTAATACATATAAAAAAGTAGTAGAACCCCCATACGTTGATCTTTTGTACCCGCTTCAAGATATGAGAATTAGTCAAAGAATCTTAATCTTGGGGTAAACAGTTTATATACTGCTTATGTTTATATTCTTGTACATAGGGAATGAGATTTTCTCTTCTTACTGCAAATTTCTAAGCAGTTTGATTTTACTCATATAACTATCTAGTTTAACTCATCAACCCTAATGATGAATAAAAAATGAAAATATCCATTCAATATATTCAACCTCCTTACTTTATTTCTAGAGAGAAAGGAAAATAATCATGTTCCAACGAATCACACGTAGAGATATTGATAATACACATAGAGTTAATGGTATTTCATAACTAATAGATTGAGCAGCAGCCCGTAGACCACCTAAAAAGGAATATTTATTGTTCGATCCATATCCTGACATAAGAAGTCCAATAGGGGCAATACTTGAAATGGAGATCCATAAAAAAACACCTATACTGAGATCGGCTAAAATAAGGCGATATCCAAAAGGAATTACTAAATAACTTAGTAGAACTGATATGACCGCTATAGACGGTCCCACGCTAAACAAACGAATATCTCCTCTAGATGGAAGTAGGTCCTCTTTAAAAAGTAATTTGGTCCCATCTGCTAGAGCTTGAAGAATCCCCAACGGACCGGCATATTCAGGCCCAATACGTTGTTGTATTGCTGCGGATATTTCTCTTTCTAACCACACAATTACTAGGACCCCTATTGTGATTCCTAATAGAAGGGTTAAAATGGGAACAAAGATCCATATGAGTCCATAAACTTCTTTTAAAGATTCCAATCTAGAAAAAGAATGGATAGCTTGTACTTCTACTTCTGTCGTATCAATTATCATTTCAACGATCAACTTCTCCCATAATGATATCTATACTGCCTAGTATCGTCATGATATCGGCCAATTTCATTCTTTTAACTAATTGAGGGAGAATTTGCAAATTGACAAAACCAGGTGGGCGAATTTTCCATCTCCAGGGGAAAACACTACTATCTCCTATCAAATAAATTCCTAATTCTCCTTTTGGGGCTTCTACTCTTACATAAAGTTCTTGTTTCGACAATTCAAAATTGGGTGAAAGTTTTTTAGTAATAAATCTATATTCAAAATTAGTCCATTCGGCATTTTTTGCTCTATCAAAGCGCCGGACTTCTAAATTTTCATAGGGTCCCCCAGGAATTCCTTCTAGAGCCTGTTGAATAATTTTTATAGATTCCTTCATTTCACCGATTCGGACTAAATAACGAGCTAGTGAATCTCCTTCTTTTTGCCATTGGACTTCCCAATCGAATTTATTGTAACACTCATAACTATCAACTTTACGAAGATCCCATTGTATTCCAGAAGCACGTAACATCGGCCCTGATAAACCCCAATTTATTGCTTCTTCTCCACCAATAATGCCCACTCCTTCAACTCGTTCCAAAAAAATGGGATTCCGTGTAATAAGTTTTTGATATTCAGCAATTCCTGTTAAAGAATAATCACAGAAATCCAAACATTTATCTATCCAGCCATAAGGCAGATCAGCAGCAACCCCCCCAATACGGAAATAATTATGCATCATTCGCATACCCGTAGCAGCTTCGAATAGATCATATAACAATTCCCTTTCTCTGAAAATATAGAAAAAGGGAGTCTGTGCGCCGATATCCGCCATAAAGGGCCCAAGCCATAATAAATGAGAAGCTATACGACTCAATTCCAGCATAATGACTCTAATGTAACTGGCTCTTTTAGGTACTTGAACACTTTCCAATCGTTCTGGTGCATTTACTGTTATTGCTTCTGTGAACATAGTGGCTAAATAATCCCACCGTGTTACATAAGGCAAATATTGTATAATTGTTCGATTTTCTGCTATTTTTTCCATCCCTCTGTGTAAATAACCCAATACGGGTTCACAGTCAATAACATCTTCACCATCAAGAGTAACGATCAGTCGAAGAACACCATGCATTGATGGATGATGAGGACCCATATTAACTATCATGAGATCTTTTCTTGTAGCCGGTACAGTCATATCTTTTCTTCCTTAATTCATTATTCCATGAATTTATCAAACGAAGTTCATCAAAATGAAAAATTGAATAACTACTAATAACTAAAGAAAAAAATGCAAACCAACCTTAAAATTAACGAGTTTTTGACTCCCGAATACCTAATTGACCAATTAATTTCTTATAACGTACTCTATTTTTCTTTGACAAATAATCCAGTAGCCGTTGACGTTTTCCCAGAATTTTCCGTAGGCCCCTTTGTGATAAAAAATCTCTTTTATGTAATTCCAAATGTGAAGTGAGTCTCCGTATCTTATCCGTAAAACTGAATACTTGAAATTCAACAGATCCGCAATTTTTTTCTTTTTCTTGTCGAATAGCTAAGATGAATGAATTTTTTACCATAAAAAACCAATTTTTCTATTTTTTTCTTTTCTGTGGATTTTACCGATCAGGAAAAATAATTATTATTATTATATCAGTTAGTTCCAGTTATTTGAATCTAGTACAAAAAAATTTGGATTTCTTCATATACACTACTTTAAATTTATATTAATTTTATCTAAATTTATCCAAATCAAATTACAAATTTGATTTGGATAGAAAGGGATGATACATTTATCAGAATGTAACATGGTGTATGTGTATATCTTTCGGTTTTTATCCACCGAATATGGCATGCGATAGATATATAGGAAATATACTATTAACTAATTCTGAATCGTGGATACATATGTATTCTTGACATACTGAAATGACTACCGTTATTGGTATCAAACCAATAACGATTCATACAAGCTAAATCTTCTAATCGATAATTGGGCCAAAGAAACGATTTGAATTTAATGAATTTATTTGCATCTGTATTAAGATGCTTTTCCCCGTTTAAAAATTGTCCCCAGTTTTTTATGTTGTTTTGATTGCAAAATAGTGGATTTCGATTCACAACATTCCAATTCCGGGAATTGAAACAAATTAAAATTCGAAATTCTCTACGACGTCTGGGAGATAGAATATTTTCGGGAACAAGGAAATCAAAATGATTTCTGTTTCTATTCACAAGCATATTGCTGTGTTGTGCAATGGATTCATCAAAATTCTTTTTTTCAACATATCCACTTTTTATTATGCATTTTCCATTAGTTTGGCGCTTATTCTTATCAACCAATGAAATACCTATGGTTTGATATATAATAGATTTTCCATCCTTTTTCATAGATAAACGAATTGGTTCGATAATAAATATTCCTCTTTTTATCAATTCTGTAAGAGTTAGGTCTTTCTGAATCCACATTACATCCAGATGCATCTCTCCTCTTTGAATTGAGGATATAGCAATTTCTCTTGGATCTATCAGTCTAAGTAGGAGACAATATACCTTGATATTATTGATCATTCTTTGATTCAAGGAATCATCCCACCTTAATTGAAAAATAAAATATTTTTTCAGGAAGAAATCCAGTTCTTCTTCTTTCTTGCTCTTGAATTGTTTTTTCTTTCTACCTTTTTTAATGTCTGCTCCCGTGTAATCTTCTTCAAGATTTTTCTTTTTGTTTTGTTTTCGTAGATCTGATACAAAATCTCCTTGACCTTGTTGTTTGTTTTTTTTTTGGTTGGAATTTTCTAATTCAAGATATTCTTTTTGATTAGCTAATATAGAAATATTTTTTTCATATAAATGAAAAATAAGTAATTTTATTGGTATGATCCACGGGTTAATCTTATACACATCAAAAAGTAGTACAAATTCTGGGAAAAACCAAGGTTCTAAATTTGATATGGTATGATATAACCTTTCTTGATTCATTCCTATCCAATCAAAAAAAATATTTTTTTGATTGGATAGGTTGATTTTGTGATGAATCGTAAAAGAAAAAGGATCCTTTTTTTCCAATTTTTGATAATTTTGAGTTTCCGTTTTAGCATTTTTATGAATCTTGGTGCCGGTATGCGTATTGGCCCAGGTCTCAATATCGATATTATTTCTAAGACAAAAATGGAGAATTCTACAATCAAAAAATTTTCTATCCATATTTTTGTCCATATCAATAATAGATCTTTTTTCTAGATAATCACTAATAGATATACTTATCAATCTATAAAATGATTCGGATTTCAGTGTATTTGTATTGAAATTATATGGAATTTTTTTGTCCTCTACTTGTAATGTTGATCCAGAAATATACGAGTCCTTACTATTCCCATAATTTATATATTTATATGACAAAAGATCATATCCGTAATGTTTTTTCCATTTTTCTTTTTGACTTATCGATGAGTCCACTGCATAGTAATTTTGTTTCGTGTAATGAATTAATTGGTCTTTTTCTTTTTTATATAAATCTAATTTCATTGAGTCTTTCTTTTGAATCGTACGACATTGATTGACTCTATTTCGCCATTTTTTCGGTACTAAGTGATCCCACTTGGTATGAGATAAATTGTATTGATAATGACCCCTTAACCAATTTTTCCATTTATTCATTCCAGACTTATGGATTTTTTTTTGCCTTGATTTGGAATCAAATATTCCTCGTGTCGTACAATAATTCTTGATTATATCCCTAAGAAAAGGATAGGTGTGGTGATATTGAAGTACAGATTTCAAATGATACTTGTTAAGTAATTGATTTTGTGATAATTTGTAAAATACATAGGCTTGAGACAAAGAAGATAAGTCACAATTATTATTCCTAATATTTTGATTACTAATATTAGTATTAGAAAAATTAGAAAACGGATTTTTTATAGTCGAAATAAAGTTCATTGTATTTTGATTTGTTTTCTCAATTCCTTCTTGATTTGTTTCCGCGTTGGAAATGGATTTGTTGATAGTTTTTTTTGTTGATTCAAAGAAAAGTTGTGCATTGATCCTTGGAATCTTAATGATACATAGTAATATATCCATGTATATTTTTTCAACGAAGGATTTCATAAAATAATGTGATTTACGTATTACTCGGATATTTTTTCTTTTGAATATTTGCCAAATATCCTTCTTTGATTCCGATCTTTTATCATCACAAGCTCGAACTCTTTTTTTATTGCCTTTTGTGATTCCTTCTATTTGAGTCCTAATTGTGATTGTCTTATTAGCAAGATCTTTCATTTTTGTTTCTATGAGTGAATAATTTTCATTTACACAATTCGCGGATCGAATTCGAATGGTCGATTCTCGGATAATCTTATTATTTATATTGGAATCTTTTTCGTTTTCATTCGATTCATATACTTTTACCTTTCTCAATTTCAATAAGAAAATGGGGTTTACTTTTTCAAGTTCTTTCATTATTAGATTTATAACTAGAACTATTCTTGTTTTTTCTTTTGAAACTTTTATAAAACCTTTTCCTCTTTCTTTGAAAACCCTTATAACTTTAAAAAATTGCCTTTTCGCTTTTCTCGTTTTTTTTTCGAGTTCGTGAAAAACGGGTTCAAAAAAAGAAGGTCGTTTTCGGGGAGACCCAAAAGGTAGTTCCGCTTCCCTTCCCCAGACTGTTAAAAAACAAAAATTGTCTTTTTTCTCCTTTTTCCTTATTTTCTGATCTCTATTTCTATGATGAGATCGTACTTTAGATCTTCGCCAAGGTTTCAGACAGAAAGGAAATAGAATCTTTATCTGAATGCCGTCTGTTAACCAATTTTGGGGAAATTCTGTTTCTGATAATTGAACGCCATTATAGGTACATTTAACATGCATTTCTTTATTCCATTCCTTCAAATCCTCGTACCATTCGGGGAATTGCAATAATAACATACGACCAATATTTTTAGCTATTATCAATAAGGGTAATATAACATATTTTCTAAGAAAAGATTGGGTTACTAACATGAAACCTCTTATTGCTTGAGTAAATATAAAGGTATCCCAAGCTTCTGATATTGCTATTCGTTCATTTTCTTCTTCTTTCTCCTCGTTTGTTTTCTCCTTTTCTTTTGTCTCTTCCTCCTCAAAATAAGAAATTTGCAATTTTGGGTTTTCTCCTACCCAATTCCTAAAAATGTGATTAATCATTTTAGAGATATCAAAAAACGAAAAAAAAAAGATTTTGTCTATGCGATCAAAAAAAAGTGGAGAATGCACATTTGCTTGAAACATTTCCCAAATAACTGTTTTACGTCTTTGAGCACGCATGGATCCTTTAATTATACCCCGGCGAAAATCCGATTGTTGTGAGTAACGTATCAAAGCCACTTCCTCTTCTTCATCATTAGTGCTATTATTACTAGTATTATTATTACTAGTACTGGAATTAGTACTCTGACCGTTATCAGTAAAAATAACCACGCGTTTGCCTTTTCTTGAACGAATTTCGGGATCTTCCGTCGATTCTTCTTCATTTTCTTCTTCCTCTTCTTCTAAATCGTTTGTCAATTTGTATGACCAACGAGAAACCCTTTTACTGATTTCTTCCATTCCAATAGATTTCCTTCTAATTGTTGTTAGATCGTTTGGATCAGTTGAAATTACATCGAATATAAATTTCAAAGATTTTGCTTGACTTTCTGAATCAATTCGTCGTGCGTGTTCAAAAGATAATTCATCGATTGAGGTTAAGGAATTCCCAATCGAATTCAATAAAAATTTCCCGCTAAAGCCAAACGTATTCTTTTGATGTTCTAATTCTCGAGAATCATTATGAAAGAGACCATGAATCTTATTTATCCAAAACATTTCTACGGAATTCGCTGTGGAAGTTATTAAATCGTTCATGATTGCACGTGAATCCCATTTTTTTATTGTTCCTCGATAAGGTCCATTCAAAAAAGGATCATACCTTTTTGGCAAGTATTCTTGTTCATTCTCATCATCGCATAATCTGGTCCTTTTTTCTAGCATATCTAAAGCAAGAGATCCCTTCTCTTTTTCTAGAATTTTTATTCGACTTATCAATTCATTGTTCAAGTTGTATTTTTTTTGTTCATTGGTATGAACCCAATAATTATACAAGTCTTCGTGGGATAGTTTTTCTGTCGTGTACAAAGAAATTTTGCGTTCTATCATTTCTGAAAAAGTCGATAAACTTGGTGGATATGTAAAAGATATTATTTGTTTTCCATCGCTTGGGCATATATAAAAAAAATATTGTGACATTTCATTCCGTATAGCATTTTCAAATCGATCATTTTTTATATATCTATACGGTCGATTCCATCGTTTATAATCGAAAAGAAAAGTTACAATAGGTTTTTCAAACCAAAAAGCATTTTTTTCATTTTTCTCTTCTTTTTTTAAGTTAAGTTTTACCAATTCCCAATTATCTTGATGAGTATAAAGAGAAAAATCCTCGTAGTCTGGGCTATCTTTGTCTTCTT